AAAGAAAGAGCAAGAGTAACAAAAAAAAATGACGATTCAAATCAAGATTTCTATGGTACCCTATATCAACATCAAATCATAAAAAGAAAATAGATTCGAAAGAAAGAAATGTTGTATCAGATTGCTTGTCTTCTTGTAGTTGGATCTCCAAGTTTTTGGAATGCTCCAAATTCTACTTGAGCATCCAAATCTGGGTCAATACCAGCAAAAACGTCTCTAAACAAAGTTCGAGCACCATGCCAAATGTGTCCGAAGAAGAAGAGCAAAGCAAATGAAGCATGTCCAAAAGTAAACCAACCCCTTGGACTGCTACGAAAAACACCATCGGATTTCAAAGTAGCACGATCTAATTCAAAAATTTCTCCCAATTGAGCGCGCCTAGCATATTTTTTGACAGTAACAGGATCACTATAACTGACTCCATTGAGTTCACCACCGTAGAACTCAACAGTTACACCTACTTGTTCGACACTATACTTTGATTCTGCCCTTCGAAAAGGAACATCAGCTCTAACAATCCCGTCTCCGTCTACCAAAACGACCGGAAATGTTTCAAAAAAGGTAGGCATACGACGTACAAAAAGTTCACGGCCTTCTTTATCTCTAAAGATAGGATGTCCTAACCATCCAACTGCTATTCCATCCCCGTTATCCATTGAGCCCGCCCTGAATAATCCCCCTTTTGCCGGATTATTTCCGATGTAATCATAAAAGGCTAATTTTTCGGGAATTTTAGACCAAGCTTCTGATAAACTTTGATTTTCGGCTAATCCAGCGCTAACCCTTCTATATATTTCTTGTTGGAAGTACCCCTGATCCCATTGATAACGAGTAGGCCCAAATAATTCGATGGGGGTAGTCGCTGAACCATACCACATAGTTCCGGCAACAACAAAAGCTGCAAAAAAGACAGCAGCGATACTACTGGAAAGGACAGTTTCAATATTGCCCATGCGCAATCCTTTGTATAGACGTTGGGGCGGGCGAACGCTAAGATGAAATAGGCCTGCTAATATGCCCAAAGTCCCTGCTGCAATATGATGAGAGGCTATTCCTCCCGGAACAAAAGGATCAAAACCCTCCACACCCCACGCTGGATTTACAGATTGTACTTTTCCTGTTAGCCCATAAGGATCGGATACCCATATGCCAGGACCATACAAGCCTGTTACATGAAATGCACCAAAACCAAAGCAAGCCACGCCTGCAAGAAATAAATGTATTCCAAATATTTTTGGCAAATCCAAAGAAGGTTTTCCTGTACGTTCATCACAAAATATTTCTAGATCCCAATACACCCAATGCCAAATAGCTGCCAAAAAGCACAATCCAGAAAAGAAAATATGCGATCCAGCCACACCTTCATAACTCCAAATACCCGGATTCGTTACACTCCCCCCCGTGATACTCCAACCGCCCCATGAATTGGTTATTCCTAAACGAGTCATGAAGGGTATAACGAACATACCCTGTCTCCACATTGGATCAAGAACAGGGTCAGAAGGATCAAAAACCGCTAATTCATACAGAGCCATCGAACCGGCCCAACCAGCAACCAAAGCAGTATGCATTATATGAACAGAAAGCAAACGTCCGGGATCATTCAATACAACGGTATGAACACGATACCAAGGCAAACCCATGGAAATACCCCTTTATGAAAGAAAAAAGACACTACGTAACTTTATTGCATTGGAAAAGACTATACTATGACTATGTTATGGACCCCCCTATTTAGTGGATTATTTCAACGTAAGGGTTCATATTTGTTCTATTCTGTTGGTAATAATGGAACAGTTTTGTTCGTAGGAACACAGAGAAGCAGATTTATTCTATACTCGATAAGTACCAATACGCAATGGGGAGGTTAATGCCATTTTCTATGAGCGAATGTGCCCATACTTGTTCATCATTAGAGGACACTATTCGTAATAATTTTCCCTTTTTTTTCTTACTTTCTTTATAAATTTTTCTAATTTTATGAATAAAATTAGAGTTAGAGTAGGATAAAGTACAATAATTTAATTCTAAAGATAATAAAGGCTTTGTTACGTTTCCACATCAAAGTAAAATATAGTACTTAGTTCTTTTTTCTTTCATTTAATGCCTATTGGTGTTCCAAAAGTACCTTTTCGAAGTCCTGGAGAGGAAGATGCATCTTGGGTTGACATATAGTGCGACTTGTCAGATATATTGGGTCATATGGGATTTTCCCGTTTTCTCCCCAATCGAGATATCCTCTGTTTCGCCCACGAAAGATTCATTGAATCATCAAAAATTTGGAGCGTGAAGTGCAATTAGATCCATTTTTGGGGGGGATTCGAATTATTATTACTATTCTAAATTAGAAGAATTTATGGTTGGCTTAGTTGGACTACTACATTGAAGTATCCAGGCTCCGTTTAAAAAAACCAAGTAGTCTATATCATAAAGGATTCCTATTTCCTATTCTTAAAAAAATCCTTTTTTGTAAGTAGAAGTTATTTCAAACTCTTATGTTAATCAATCAATCAAGTAATATGCATGAAGCCGTCAACTATTTTACGGAATGCGTGAATTGAAAAAAAAAAAGAAGGGATAACAAAAAGAAATGGTAATGGGAGCATTTGTACTATATGTGCAAATCAAAATCGGGCGGATCTTTACCCGGAGTAGAGCATAAACCTAAAAAGATTAAAGAGGCCCATTTAAGAACAAGAAAATGACATCGTGATTTGGATTGAATCTCGATGAAACAATCCATCAATGAAAAGTTAATTGGATAAGTTTATTTTATATTATACGTTATAAATATAATAAATATAAGGATAAAGAAAGGAACACAAACTCATGTTTCGTGAAAAATAAAAGAAAATCCTTTTATTATAAGTTATTGCTTATATATAAGTTATTGCTATTGCTATGAAAAAAGAAAAAGTATTGGAATCTACACATTGATTCTCTTTTTTTTTGAACCGTATGCGTCAAAAGGCGCCTGTACGGTTCCTGGGGGATACAATTTGACCCTAATCAACCGACTTTATCGAGAAAGATTACTTTTTTTAGGTCAAGAGGTTGATAGCGAGATCTCAAATCAACTTATTGGTCTTATGATATATCTTAGTATCGAGGATGATACTAAAGATCTGTATTTGTTTATAAACTCTCCTGGCGGATGGGTAATACCGGGGGTGGCTCTTTATGATACTATGCAATTTGTGCTACCAGATGTACATACAATATGCATGGGATCAGCCGCTTCAATGGGATCTTTTATCCTGGTCGGAGGAGAAATTACCAAACGTTTAGCATTCCCTCACGCTTGGCGCCAATGAGGCTTTTATTTGACAGAAAAAAGAAGACTATGCCTTCGCCATATGAAATATGAATATTAAGTAATAATAGCATGGCACTTTGAATTCGATATAAGAAATTTTGTTTTCGAAACATTAGATTAGATTATGTATCGAGAGAGTAATATGAGAAAAAGGTATTTCCTATTTTATTATCGGAAGTCCAGTTCAGCGTCACAAACTTTTTTTCACACCAGAGGTCTCTTAAGAATATTTTTTAGAGAGTATAGAGCGAAAAAAAAACAAGATTCTTTTTTCCTTAGTTTATTTGATCAAACAAAAAAGCAACTTTGGGATTGCTGAATAACAGACAAATCACAGACAAAAAAATATAATAAATATAGAAAGCAACGGAGCCATCATAGTATTTTTGAATTCCTCCGAAAGGAAGGGTGGTAAGTTGATCATTTACCTATCGGGGTCTGATCGATCCTATTTTTTTAGGTAAGGGTCAATTTGATTGTAGAGCCGTATGCAATGCATAATGCCCGTACGGTTGTTCGATTCTATCTTTTTTTTTCTTGTTATTCTTTTATTACTTTCTTTTATCTTCCCCTCATCTAGAGAAACCTTTTATTATCTTATATCATCAGGGTAATGATCCATCAACCTGCTGGTTCTTTTTCTGAAGTAGCAACGGGAGAATTCATCCTGGAAGTGGGAGAACTGCTGAAACTACGTGAAACCCTGACAAGGGTTTATGTACAAAGAACGGGCAAACCCTTATGGGTTGTATCCGAAGACATGGAAAGAGATGTTTTTATGTCAGCAACAGAGGCCCAAGCTTATGGAATTGTTGATCTTGTAGCGGTTGAATGACAATAGCCTGGATTTCGCGTCAATTCGTAATTTCAAATTAACCCTGCCGAGTTTCATTTTAATATTCTATGATGAATGATTTTTATTTCCTATTCTATTGAATAAAAGTAATTCATAATCATCCGGTTAGGATCGATCTAAACCAGCCCATTATGTATATGATTCAACATGCCAACGATTAAACAACTTATTAGAAATACAAGACAGCCAATTAGAAATGTCACAAAATCCCCCGCGCTTCGGGGATGCCCTCAGCGTCGAGGAACATGTACTAGGGTGTATGTGCGACTCGTTCAGATCATGAACTAGAACAAAGGAAAGAGAACAATGTTCAAATAAAAATGATCAAATAGGATAGAACGGAAAAATGAACTACATTTCTTTTTTATTATCTAAAAAGAAAGATAATTGATCATATTCCTTTTATTTTGTATGAAATTTATGGTTTCTATTGGTGTAAAACCACTCACCTCAATTTAAGATGAGAAGCAATTCTCCATTGGTAGCAAATGGTTATCCATTAAGCGGAGGAAATCTTAGTTAACATAGACCCCTCTTGCAAGAACGGACTAACAAGGTCAGCTACCCAGCCAACTTTCATAATTAAATACCGTTACTGTATAGGTAGAGCTCGTTGTGAAAGACCTATTACTGGAGAATTTCTGGGTAGAGCCGAAGAATGTGAACTATACAAGTTAGCAATAACATTGATTAAATGAAGTAAAGGCTCCGGTGTATAGAGAAGACCTCACCGTTTAAGAAGTAACCATAGAAACGATGGAATCCACTATTTATTTATCATGCTATTTTTTTTTTAATACCTAGTATATCGTATTTCGAGGTGAAATGCCTAGAAAAAATCGTGGTTGGGAAGGTTATAGTAGCCAAAGCCATTGGAATTTTTAGTTTATACATTGGAAAAATCCGTTTTGTTATTAATATACTAGGAAAGGGGCAAAAGAATAACTGAAAGAAAGGAAATCTATTAGTTATTCGTTAAAGTTTCATTTATTCAATGACCAGAATTAGACGGGGATATATCGCTCGGAGACGTAGAACAAAAATTCGTTTATTTGCATCAAGCTTTCGGGGGGCTCATTCAAGACTTACTCGAACTATTACTCAACAAAAAATAAGAGCTTTGGTTTCGGCTCATCGGGATAGGGATAAGCAAAAAATTAATTTTCGTCGTTTGTGGATCACTCGAATAAATGCAGCAATTCGTGAAAGGGGGGTATGCTATAGTTATAGTAGGTTAATAAATGATCTGTACAAAAGACAGTTGCTTCTTAATCGTAAAATACTTGCACAAATAGCTATCTCAAATAGGAATTGTCTTTATATGATTTCCAATGAGATCATAAAAGAAGTAAGTTGGAAGGAATCCACCGGTTAAACGGAGTTGCCCGGAGAATGAACTCCGGGAAGGTCGAATAAAAATGAATGAATAGAATATGATAAAATATGAGAAAGTAGTCAAAATAAATATGAATCAACACGTTCAATAAAAAAATTGATTCTTCCCAGATTATTCTTTTTTTTTTCTTACGACACGAGAATTCAATTCGGATTCTTGGATTTTTCCAACAAAAGACCAATCTGCTTTTGAGTTCGGATGGGGATTTGAATTCAAGTGAAGAAAGAGTAAACCTATCTTTTTCTGGCTCTAAGACTAGGAGTTCTAGTGGTCGACTCGGTTCTTTCAAATTGTTTCTCATTATTAAGAAAAGGTAACAAAGATAAAATACGAGCTTGTTTTATAGCAATAGTAATTAATCGTTGTTGTTTCAAGGTCAATCTATTCACTCGTCTAGATAATATTTTTCCCTGTTCACTAATAAATCGACTAATTAAACTCATGTTTTTATAATCAATTCGATCCCCCGATTGGATCGGGGGCAAACGCCTACGAAAAGATCGCTTGGATTTAAGAAAAGTTCGCTTGGATTTATCCATAGTTTGGTTAGTTTATTTCTTATCCTATTTCAGCCGTATCTCTAATTAGAATAAATAAATAGGATTAGAATAAATAAATAGGATTTAGTTTGTTTATAATTATCTTTAACTATGTTAAATCAGCCGTATCTCTAATTAGAATAAATAAATAGGATTAGAATAAATAAATAGGATTTAGTTTGTTTATAATTATCTTTAACTATGTTAAATATGTTATATATATAATTTTTTTCCCTTTCCTTGTAAGATAAGAGCGCAGGTACTCGCTTCGATCTATTTCTTTATCTCCCCGTGAATCGTATGTTTGTTACAATATGGACAGAATTTTAGCAACTCCAATCGATTAGGCGTATTGTGCCGGTTCTTTTGAGTAATATATCTGGAAATGCCCGTTGATTCCTTATTAACACCGTTTCGAACACAAGCGGTACATTCCAAAAGAACCGGTATTCGCACATCTTTACCCTTGGCCATGAACCTCCTTTGGATTTTTCATTTACTCAACTCTTCCTCTTTCAATCCGAAACGAAAAAGAAGAAAGGAAGTAAAAAAATAGAATTTGTAACTTGCTATCTTCTTATGCAAGATTTCACTACAACCAATATAGGAATAGGAAATAAGATAGAAAGATTTCTAAACTATATTTCAAATCACAGTACAGTCATACAGTATTTCATAGAAGTATCTTGTATAATACTCTTTCCCTAGAACCAGAGTTTCTATTCGACTTCCATAGAAGTTTAATTAATATTAATAATTAATTTAATACAGAGAAATTTCATATTAATTTAATTCCAACCTGAACCCCAATCTCCCAGCCGTTGACTGCACTTTTATTCTTTCTCTTTCCTCCCTTATTCTAATTCTAAAAAGGGAAAAAAGAGAAAAGAGGGGGGGCTGCTATTTCATTTTATCTCTAATCTTCTTTATTCCTTCCCACTTCAATAAAATAACTAGAATGAAAAAAAGGGGAACGTCAACGCATCCGGGAAAAAACGATTAATCTCTATCAATAAACCTGCCAAAGAAACGAACCATAGAGTACTTAGTACCGGTGCCACAGAAAGGTATGTTTGTAGATCTCTCATTGAAAAAACTCCTTCATTTTATTGTAATTTGTAATACAGAAGATAATACATATTGAAATGTACAATCATCCAATAAAAAGATTTACTTTTTTTTATACAGAAAAAAACGTCCTTTTCTTCCCCAATATTGCCCAACTCATTTATTTTTCCTAGGGGTTCCGTTCCATATTTCATATAGATAGAAGTTTTTTACTATTATTATATGTTAAATGAGACCAAAAAGACGAAATGGACATAAAAATTCTAGATTTTAATAGAGGCGATAACGATGTGGAAAACAAGACAGGAATTCTCTACAATGACAC